TGTGAAAAGAATCTAATGGGAAAAACAAAATCAATCCAATTGAATTTATTTTATGATCTTAGTTAAATTAAAAATAAAAACTTATCAAATTGGATTGGCACCCATATCTAATTCTATTCTACATAGATATAAAAAGTGGAGATAGGGATTAAAAAAAAGAAATTATTTAATCCACAATAATACACAATTTATTCACTAACATAATGTATTCACTAAATGGAATAAGCAAACTAGAGTCTTTGCTTCTTAGTACAGTTCGAATAAAAATAATCCAATTGACGGGAATGCCAAAATTTTCTAGAATTACTAAAATAAAGTTTTGTCATTATAGAACATGGGATTAGATGGAAACAATGATCAATAGATACGAATAGAGCGGGAAAGGGGGGTAAATAAAATAAAAAAGAGTACAGAAAGGTTATCCAAAGTTATATACAAGTCACTACCCCCCTTTTTTTTATTTCCTTAATTGAATTTCGTTTGATTAGGACGAAGTTCCTTAAAAACCCCCACCTTTTTAAAAATATCCTGAACAGTTCCTGTAGGTTGAGCACCCTTTTCAAGGAAATATAGAATAGCAGGAACGTTTAAATAAGTTTGATTATTTATTGGATCATAAAAACCCACTTTCTTAAGATCTTTTCCTTCTCTGCGGGATCGAACATCAATTGCAACGATTCGATAGACGGCTCATTGAGATAGGAACAATACCCCCCCTAGAAACGTACAGGAAGTTTTCTCCTCGTACGGCTCGAGAAAAAAGAATTTGATTCGAAGTTTTATTTATGTATGGGATTCTAATAAATGACAAAAGGGTCCATAAAATCATCAAATCAATTAGACTATGATTTAAGTCTTTTTTTCTTCTTCATTCCTGAAAATGAAAAAGAAACTATTCGTACTCATAACTCAAGTTCGATAACTCTCAAATAGATCAAAGTAAAATCGTTAGGAAATTTCATTTTTTGAGTGGTCTTTACCCCCTTTTTGTTTGTCTCGGTTAAACTCTATTTATTCTTAAGTCTGGCCCAGTTATTGAGACAATTAAAACGGTGTTTACTTGTTCTGGGATCCTTTACCTTTATTTTAAATCATTGGGTTTAGACATTACTTCGGTGCTTCTTAATCCTTTCAAAAAGGCAGCAACATACCCCTTTTTTGTGATTTCCTTCTATCAAAGAATCCTACGGACGATTGATTCTCGAGCGATACACTTTGGATCGAAAAGGTTTGATTAATTCCAACAAATTTTCCTTTTGAATTGGAAACTTGCTCGAATGGGATCCCTTCCATTTCTATAGCGAAGATATATTCACGAAGTTGTTCCAATTTATTGATTTGCATTAACCCTAGATTCTTGTCCCAAGAAATGAATTAATACTTTCTACTCGAGCTTCATCATGGACTATTTACATTACCAACTGATGTCGAGCCAAGAGCACTTTTTTTCCTATAAAAATATAGAAATAGAAAATGGTGGATATAAGAAAGAATCCACAACGGATCGTGTCCTTCAAGTCGCACGTTGCTTTCTACCACATCGTTTCAAACGAAGTTTTACCATAACATTCCTCTAATTTGGAACCAGTATGGGATTGATTCAATTATGGAATCATGAATAGTCATTGGTTCAATTGGTGCATAGACAGCGTAATCTATACCCTTTTCTTCTATATTCTTCTATATATAGATATAGATTCTATATATAATATAGATATAAATGGGTAAAAACTTTTCTGAAGAAGCTTTAGCAAGACCTCTTAATTTAAATATAATTTATTAATTATTTAATATAATTAATAATAGAAATCTAATTCAATAGATATTAAAGAAATCGAAAGGCTATTGTTATTGAAATAGAAGGATACATATACGCTAAACATTTCCTGATTTTCTATCTATTTTATTTAACCAGGGGTTCCGTAGCATTTCGGTAATGCAATCTTGACATATATAGTAAAGTAAATAAAGATACAAAACATCCCCGTCTCAAGTCTTACATAGATTTACAACCCTTCATTAGGGCCAAACACGAAATACTTCAAAATTAGATTCAAAGAAAATACATCGTTTAGATAATATCTAACTTTTGTTAAATTTTTATGCGATTCGCGGAAACGCAGATACTTTAATACCTTCAGTTTCGGTTAATGATGAACTCCTATCTGCTCCCCCATTCTATGGGAATAATGGGACATAACAGAAATCAAAATGGGGATTCTGATCGGGGATACGGACTGCCTAGGTACAAAACCAAACAAGTCCAGATTAAATTGCTCCTGTTTTTGCTTTTAGCCTAACCCCTTAAGAGAGTTAATCCTATTGAGTTTGAGTGAATTTAATTAGTAGCAAAATATTTAGAATTCAAAAATCTCCAGAAAAATTCATAAATAATTAGACTACCCCATTTATGAGATAGGGAATAATAGATAGGATCCTTGAAAATTAAAATATTGATAAAATAGAAAATAGATTATGGGGTGGAAGGTTTTCTTAAGTAACTAAATTTACTAACCAGGAAGGGGTTGAGCATATAATGAAAGGATCACCTGACTTTTTTTTTGAATTCAAACTATAGGGATCCATGTTCCCGTCTTACCTAGATTAGAAATAGATCCAATTGCATCTGCCTATTATTTGAATTCGATTCAGTTCAGTTTGTGCAAAAAAGATATGATTCCTAAAAGATAAAAATCAGAAGCAAGAAAGACATTCCATCTAACATTAGACTTTAAACAGAACCTTGTTCAAGAAAATCTTTATTCTAATCTAATATCTAATATAATGGATACGCTCTGGGACGGAAGGATTCGAACCTCCGAATCGCGGGACCAAAACCCGTTGCCTTACCACTTGGCCACGCCCCATTTAGATTGATATTCAACACTAATAAAGAATAATATTGGTATTGATTGTTTGTCAACTCCAATCTAAATATCTATAAAATATATTAGATTATTACTAGGATTTTGATACGTGTAGATATAGAATTAAACTTAATTTATTGATCATTAGATAGAATTCAATTAAGATATTGTATGAAAGTATGATTTCTTCTATTCTCTTTTGAGAATTGGAGGATTTTTGATTGGGTGGGTTAAAAAGAAAGATTTTTTGTATACCTTACCTTTTCTTTATATCAATAACTCAATCAAAATGCAATTATCTCCAAGAACAAAATGCCTGTTATGCTTAATATATTTAGTTTGATCTGTATCTGTCTTAATTCTTCCTTTTATTCAAATAGTTTTTTCTTCGGAAAATTGCCCGAGGCCTATGCTTTTTTGAATCCAATCGTAGATGTTATGCCAGTCATACCTGTACTCTTTTTTCTCTTAGCTTTTGTTTGGCAAGCTGCTGTAAGTTTTCGATGAGATCTTTAATTTAAAAATCTGCTAGAAAATTCATGATTTATTCGAGAAAAAATTCGAAAATTGATAAGATCAGATAAGTTTTAGAGTATGAACCCCTCAATTCAAACATTGATAAAATTCTTGGATAGTCGCAATAAATTCGACTTACTTCCTTTTCTTTTTCTCATTTTGTGACCCTTTTCTAGCCCTATTAATTAGAATACCCACAATATCTAATTGTGGATATGAAAAAAAAATTGGTTAATGAAAAACTCTTATCCCAAATGAATTGCTGGAAATTCCTTTCTAGTTCTAGAAAGAAACTCCTTTCTTGGTATCCAAATAGGATATATGATAGAAAGATGGAGGATCTATTCTCTTTTTTTTTTTTCTAAAAAATTATCTTGGAGATTGTGTAATGCTTACGCTAAAACTCTTTGTTTACACAGTAGTGATATTTTTTGTTTCTCTCTTCATCTTTGGATTCCTATCTAATGATCCCGGACGTAATCCTGGGCGTGAAGAATAAAAGAGGTTTTTATTTTACATTTTCTTAGTATTTTATGTTTAACTAAGAACAAAGGATTTGAGAAATTTGAAAAAAAAATCATCAACGGAAGCGGAAAGAGAGGGATTCGAACCCTCGGTACGAATAACCCGTACAACGGATTAGCAATCCGCCGCTTTAGTCCACTCAGCCATCTCTCCCAATTGAAAACTATGTTAGATTACGCATAAAGTAAGGAGTATTTCTTTCTCTATTATTATTATATAGATAGGTACAACTTTTATCAGCAATTTCATTTTGAAAAATAAGGGGCTCGAAAGTGCCAACCCTAAAACAATAGAAAGAAAACTAAAAAGGATCTCCTTGCGTTGATTTTGTTCGAAAGGCCCTTCTTATTGCCACGGCCTGGCCTGGTCAGTACCTAGCCGGGCCTTTTTTTGTTCCAACAAATTATAGATAAATAATGGTGGTTTATCTGATTTGAAAACTTAAATGCTTAGTATTATATAAAAAGGAATAGGAAATTTTCAAGCAAGAACCAAAAAAAGAAGAAGGACTTTTTCCATCCACGAAAACGAAAAAGGGGGTCAACACTCTAATTTTTATGATTTTTTGATGATCCTATCTTTATTATGCCCAATTTCCCTGTTGGACAAAAGGTCCAGTTGTATACAATAATCGCATTGTAGCGGGTATAGTTTAGTGGTAAAAGTGTGATTCGTTTTTTTAACCCTTTAATAGTTAAAGGGTCTTTACTTTCGGTTTGATTGGTATTCCGATCAAAAACTTTATTTGCTAAAATAAAAGGATTTAATCCTTTACCTCTCAATCACAGATTCGAGAAAAACTATCCATTCTCGTGATTTTTATCCAAAGGTCACTTAGAAAGTGAGAAATTGGATTCTGAAATTGCGAAACATAATTTTTGAATTGGATTAATACTTCCAATTGAATAAGTATGAGTAAAGGATCCATGGATGAAGATAGAAAGTCGGTTTCTAATCGTAACTAAATCTTCCATTTTTTATTTGTAGAGAAGAAATTGAATTTAAATAGCTATTAAACGATGACTTTGGTTTACTAGAGACATCAACTTATTGTTTTAGCTCGGTGGAAACAAAATCCCTTTCCTCAGGATT